GCTCTATCAGACAACAATTAGCCAATCTAGATTTACGAATTATTATAGATTCTTCATTGGTAGAATGGAAAGAATTGGAGGAAGAGGAACCCACAGGGAATGAATGGGAAGATCGGAAAGTTGGAAGAAGAAAAGATTTTTTGCTTAGACGCATTGAATTGGCTAAGCATTTTATTCGAACAAATATAGAACCAAAATGGATGGTTTTGTGTCTATTACCAGTTCTTCCTCCTGAGTTGAGACCAATCTATCATATAGATGAGGATAAACTAGTGACCTCGGATATTAATGAAATCTATAGAAGAATTATCTATCGGAATAATACTCTTACAGATCTATTAACAACAAGTATAGCTACGCCAGAAGAATTAATAATATCTCAGGAAAAATTGCTACAAGAAGCCGTGGATGCACTTCTTGATAATGGAATTTGTGGACAACCAATGAGGGATGATCATAATAGAGTTTACAAGTCGCTTTCAGATGTAATTGAAGGCAAAGAAGGAAGAGTTCGCGAGACTCTGCTTGGTAAACGGGTCGATTATTCAGGACGGTCAGTCATTGTCGTCGGCCCTTCACTTTCATTACATCGATGTGGATTGCCTCGGGAAATAGCAATAGAACTTTTCCAGGCATTTGTAATTCGCGACCTAATTAGAAAAAATATTGCTTCGAACATCGGAGTTGCTAAGAGTCAAATTCGGAAAAAAAAACCGATTGTATGGGAAATACTTCAGGAAATTCTGGATGACCATCCTGTATTGTTGAATAGAGCGCCTACTCTGCATAGATTAGGCATACAGGCATTCCTCCCTATTTTAGTGGAGGGGCGTGCTATTTGTTTACATCCATTAGTTTGTAAGGGCTTCAATGCAGACTTTGACGGGGATCAAATGGCTGTTCATGTGCCTTTATCTTTGGAAGCTCAAGCAGAGGCACGTTTACTTATGTTTTCTCATATGAATCTTTTGTCTCCAACTATTGGAGATCCCATTTCTGCACCAACTCAAGATATGCTTAGTGGACTCTATGTCTTAACGAGTGGAAATCGTCGGGGTATTTGTGTAAATAGGTATAATCCATGTAATCGCAGAAACTATCAAAATGAAGATAATAAGTATACAAAAATAAAAGAACCCTTTTTTTGTAATGCCTATGATGCAATTGGAGCTTATCGGCAAAAACGAATCAATTTAGGTAGTCCTTTGTGGCTGCGGTGGCGACTAGATCAACGCGTTATTGCTGCAAGAGAAACTCCCATCGAAATTCACTATGAATCTTTGGGGACCTATTATGAGATTTATGGACACTATCTAATAGTAAGAAGTATAAAAAAAGAAATTCTTTATATATATATTCGAACCACTCTTGGTCATATTTCTCTTTATCGAGAAATAGAAGAAGCCATACAAGGGTTTTGGCAGGGCTGTTGTAATTCTATGCTACCAGCGGGAATTCGAGTCTCACCGGGTTAACTAGGACTAGAATTGCGGAATTTCTACATGAATCAAGATCTATAAAAGGAAGTTTTCCAATCACTGACTCAAACCCATTGTCAAATTCTACTCAGCGCAATATGGAGGTACTGATGGCAGAACGACCCACTCAGGTCTTTCACAATAAAGTGATAGACGGAACTGCCATGAAACGACTTATTAGTCGATTTATTGATCACTATGGAATAGGATATACATCACATATCCTGGATCAAGTAAAGACTCTGGGTTTCCGACAAGCTACCGCCGCATCCATTTCATTAGGAATTGATGATCTTTTAACAATACCTTCTAAAAGATGGCTAGTTCAAGACGCTGAACAACAAAGTTTTATTTTGGAAAAACACCATCATTATGGGAATGTACACGCGGTAGAAAAATTACGTCAATCGATCGAGATCTGGTATGCCACAAGTGAATATTTGCGACAAGAAATGAATCCGAATTTTCGGATGACCGATCCTTTTAATCCAGTGCATATAATGTCTTTTTCGGGAGCCAGAGGAAATGCCTCTCAGGTACATCAATTAGTAGGTATGAGAGGATTAATGTCGGATCCCCAAGGACAAATGATTGATTTACCCATTCAAAGCAATTTACGTGAAGGACTCTCTTTAACAGAATATATTATTTCTTGCTACGGAGCCCGTAAAGGAGTTGTGGATACCGCTATTCGAACATCAGATGCAGGATATCTCACGCGCAGACTTGTTGAAGTAGTTCAACACATTGTTGTACGTCGAACAGATTGTGGCACCGTCCGAGGTATTTCTGTAAGTCCTCGAAATGGAATGATGGCGGACAGGATTTTTATCCAAACATTAATTGGGCGTGTATTAGCAGATCATATATATATAGGTTCGCGATGCATTGCTACTAGAAATCAAGATATTGGGGTTGGGCTTGTCAATAGATTCATAACTTTTAGAGTACAACCCATCTCTATTCGAACCCCCTTTACTTGTAGGAGTACATCTTGGATTTGTCAATTATGTTATGGCCGGAGTCCAGCTCATGATGACCTGGTCGAATTGGGAGAAGCTGTAGGTATTATTGCAGGTCAATCGATTGGAGAACCGGGCACTCAATTAACATTAAGAACTTTTCATACCGGCGGGGTATTCACAGGGGGCACTGCAGAACACGTGCGAGCCCCTTCTAATGGAAAAATAAAATTCAATGAGGATTTGGTTCATCCGACACGTACACGTCATGGACATCCTGCTTTTCTATGTTCTAGAGACTTGTATGTAACTATTGAGAGTGAAGATATTATACACAATGTGTGTATTCCGCCCAAAAGTTTTCTCTTAGTTCAAAACGATCAATATGTAGAATCAGAACAAATCATTGCTGAGATTCGCGCGAGAACATCCACTTTGAATTTGAAAGAGAAGGTTCGAAAACATATTTATTCTGACTCAGAAGGTGAAATGCATTGGAATACCGATGTGTACCATGCACCCGAATTCACATATGGTAATATTCATCTCTTACCAAAAACAAGTCATTTATGGATATTATTAGGGGAGCCCTGGAAATCCAGTCTAGGCCCCTGTTCGATCCACAAGGATCAAGATCAAATGAACGCTTATTCTCTTTCTGTTAAGCGAAGATATATTTCTAACCCCTCAGTAACTAATAATCAAGTGAGACACAAATTTTTTAGTTCGTATTTTTCTGGTAAAAATCAAAAAGGAGATAGGATTCCTGATTATTCAGAACTTAATCGAATGACATGTATTGGTCGTTGTAATCTTAGATATCCGGCCATTCTCGAGGGGAATTCTTATTTATTGGCAAAGAGGCGAAGAAATAGAGTCATCATCCCACTCGAATCAATTCAAGAAGGCGAGAACCAACTAATACCTTCTTCAGGTATCTCAATTGAAATCCCCAGAAATGGTATTCTCCGTAGAAATAGTATTCTTGCTTATTTCGATGATCCTCGCTATATCAGAAAGAGCTCGGGACTTACTAAATATGAGACCAGAGAACTTAATTCAATCGTCAACGAAGAGGATTTGATTGAGTATCGAGGAGTCAAGGTATTTTGGCCAAAATACCAAAAGGAAGTAAATCCCTTTTTTTTTATTCCCATGGAAGTCCACATTTTGTCCGAATCTTCTTCCATAATGGTACGGCACAATAGTATTATTGGGGTAGATACACAAATCACTTTAAATAGAAGAAGTCGGGTAGGCGGATTGGTCCGAGTGAAGAAAAAAGCAGAAAAAATCAAACTGATAATATTTTCTGGAGATATCCATTTTCCTGGAAAGACAAATGAGGCATTCCGATTGATACCACCAGGAGGGGGAAAACAAAATTCCAAAGAATACAAAAAATTAAAAAATTGGCTATATATCCAACGAATCAAACTTTCCAGGTATGAAAAAAAATATTTTGTTTTGGTTCAACCCGTAGTCCCATATAAAAAAACGGATGGTATAAATTTAGGAAGACTTTTCCCGCCGGATCTCTTGCAGGAAAGTGATAATCTACAACTTCGAGTTGTCAATTATATCCTTTATTACGACCCAATTCTTGAAATTTGGGACACAAGTATTCAATTAGTTCGGACTTGTTTAGTGTTGAATTGGGACCAAGACAAAAAGATTGAAAAGGCCTGTGCTTCCTTTGTTGAAATAAGGACAAATGGTTTGATTAGAGATTTTCTAAGAATCGACTTAGCAAAGTCACCTATTTCGTATACCGGAAAAAGGAACGATCTATCGGGTTCAGGATTGATCTCTGAGAATGGATCAGATCGCGCTAATGTTAATCCATTTTCTTCCATTTATTCCTATTCCAAGGCAAGGATTCAAGAATCCCTTAATCCAAATCAAGGAACTATTCATACGTTATTGAATCGAAATAAGGAATCTCAGTCTTTGATAATTTTGTCATCATCCAATTGTTCTCGAATAGGCCCATTCAACGATGTAAAATCTCCCAATATTCTAAAAGAATTAATCAAAAAAGACCCCCGAATTCCAATTAGGAATTTGTTGGGCCCCTTAGGAACAGGCTTTCCAATTTCTAATTTTGATTTATTTTCCCATTTAATAACCCATAATCAGATCTTGGTAACTAACTATTTCCAACTTGATAATTTAAAACAGATTTTTCAAATACTTAAATATTATTTACTGGATGAAAATGGTAAAATTTATAATCCCTATTCCTGCAGTAACATCATTTTGAATCCATTAAATTTGAATTGGTATTTTCTCCATTACAATTATTGTGAAGAGACATCTACAATCGTTAGTCTTGGGCAGTTTCTTTGTGAAAATGTATGTATAGCCAAAAAAGGACCCCATTTAAAATCGGGTCAAGTTCTAATTCTTCAAGTTGATTCTGTGGTAATACGATCAGCTAAGCCTTATTTGGCTACTCCAGGAGCAACTGTTCATGGACATTATGGGGAAATCATTTACGAAGGAGATACATTAGTTACATTTATATATGAAAAATCAAGATCTGGTGATATAACTCAAG